TAAAATTCATACACAATCAATAGAGGTATATGATACATTTTTTTTTTAGTTTTATTTAGATAGTAAACACTATTCTTCCATTTTTCCATTCTATCTATTCATTGGTACTAGTCATTGGTACTGGAACAATTGTATCATTTGTTCGAGCTCATGATCTAAACGAGTCGCACATACACCCTAGTACATGTTCCTCGACGCTGAGGGCATCCTCGAAGAGCGGGGGATTTCGTGACATTTCGGATTGGCTGTCTTGCGTTTCTAATAAGTTGTTTAATAGTTGGCATGTTGAATCGTATATATATGATGGGATTATAATGGGCTGGTTTAGATCGATCTTAACCTGATGATTATTAAAATTTTCCCTTCAATTGAATGAATATTTTACTTGGGTAAAATAAAAATATTCAATATCAAATCACGGAAAATTCAAATTACGGTTTGAAATGGAATCATGTATTTACGGGATCCCCGGCATTTTCGACCGCTACAAGATCAATAATGCCATAAGCTTGGGCTTCTGTTGCTGACATAAAAACATCCCTTTCCATGTCTTCGGATACAACCCATAAAGGGTTGCCCGTTCTTTGTACATAAACCCTTGTGAGGGTTTCGCGAAGTTTCAGTAGTTCTTCTGCTTCCAAGATGAATTCCCCTGCCTGTGCCTCATAAAAAGAACTAGCAGGTTGGTGAATCATAACCCTGATTATATAACATCCATCATGAGCGGCTCCTCTATCTCTATCTCACACGATTGGTCGAAGGGAAGGAATAAAAATAACAATAAGAAAAAGATAGAATTGAACAACCGTACAGGCATCTTTTGTACATTGCATACGGCTTCGCAATGGAATTGACCTTTCCCTTCCGTCCGCCAAAGAAAGGGACAAAGGTACTAGAAACAAATAGAGTCCATCCGATCCAGATCGTTGAATGATCCATTTACCACCCTTCCTTTCGTAGAAGTCAAAAATACTATGATGGTTCTGTTGCTTTATATATTTCTTATTTATCTCGTCTTTAATTTAGCAATCCCAAGGTTTTTTCTTACCCGATCAAATAAGGTAAGGAAAAAAGATCTTTTTTTTTTTTCTTTTTTATAACATTAATATCAGAAAGGCACTTCTGGTGTGTAAGAAAAATGGTTTGTGACGCTGAAACAGACCTCCGACACATAAGATCAAATCGGAAATAACCTTTGTTTCATACTACTATTTCGATACATAATTTCATGTCATGTTATGAAAAAACAAAAAAGGTTTGTTCATATCGAACTAAAAATGCCATGCTATTATTACTTATTATTCATGTTCCATATGGCGAAGGCATAGTCTTTTTTTTTTTCAAATAAAAAACTCATTGGCGCCAAGCGTGAGGGAATGCTAGACGTTTGGTAATTTCTCCTCCGACCAGAATGAAAGATCCCATTGAAGCGGCTAATCCCATGCATATTGTATGTACATCAGGTGGCACAAATTGCATAGTATCATAAATAGCTATTCCTGGTATTACCCATCCACCGGGGGAGTTTATAAACAAATAAAGATCCTTAGTATCGTCCTCTATACTAAGATATACCATAAGACCAACAAGTTGATTCGAGATCTCGCTATCAACCTCTTGGCCTAAAAAAAGTAATCTTTCTCGATAAAGTCGGTTGATTAGGACAAAATTGTATCCTTTAGTAACCGTACATGCACCTTTGGGTGCATACGGTTCAAAAAAGCGAAAAAAAATCAATGTGTCGATTCCAGTCCTATTTCTTTTTTTTTTTAACAGGGTTTTTTGTTTTTCTCTAATGAAAATGAAGGGACTTTTTTTATTCTATTTTTCAAGAAACATTGCTTCCTTCCCTAGAAAACCCTATCTAAAAAAAAAAAGAATTCAAAAAACTTATTGAACTAACCTCTTATTGATGTATTGTTTCATCGAGATTCAAATCACGATGTCATTTTCTTGTTCCTAAATGGGCCCATTTATTTCTTTTAGGTTCATGTTCTACTCCGGGTAAATATCTATCCGAATTATATTTGCACATATAGGGCAAATTATGTCAGTGCCACTTTTTACGATTTTTTTTTCAATTCTTTTCATGCCTTCCGCCAAACTATTTGATATTTTTATTATACTATTCCATGGATTGGTAGTTTGAGATAACCCCTAGGGTATAAAAATCCTTTATGATACAAGTGGTAATGGTACCTATATTACCAATTTGGTATTTTCTGAACGGAGCCTGAATATTGGTACAAGCCAACCATAAATTCTTCTAATTTAGATTTAGATTATTGATCTCCAAAAAATTTGATTTAATTGTACTTCGCGCTCCGAGTTTTTGAAGGTTCAATCAATCTTTCTTGGGCGAAACAGAGGATATCTCGATCGGGAGAGAGAACGGGTAAATCCCATATGACCCAATATGTCTGACAAGTCGCACTATACGTCAACCCAAACTGCATCTTCCTCTCCAGGACTCCGAAAAGGTACTTTTGGAACACCAATGGGCATTAAAAAAAAAAATAAATTAAAGTACTATATTTTACTTTGATGTGGAAACGTAAGAATGAATTTATTGTCCTCATAATTTTAATTTCTGTTTCTCCTATTTTATACATAGATTGGAGGGTTCATACAGGAATACGGAATGAATAAAGAAAAATTCTTATGAGGGGATCGTTCGAATAATCAATAAGTGTTTATGCATTCATTTTCCAAAAATGAAATCATTTCCCCATTGCGTATTGTTACTTATCGGGTATAGAATAGATCTGCTTCTCTTTGTTCCTATGAACAGAAATTTTCCATTATTTCCAATGTAACGGAATAAAATAAATAAAAATTAACCCTTGTTCATAGATAATCTACTGAAAAGGTTAGGTACATAGTATATATATATTTTAGTTTTTTAGTCCAATGTGATAAAGTTACATAGTGTCTATTTATCTTTGATAAAGGGGTATTTCCATGGGTTTGCCTTGGTATCGTGTTCATACCGTTGTATTGAATGATCCCGGTCGGTTGCTTTCTGTCCACATAATGCATACAGCTTTGGTTTCTGGTTGGGCCGGCTCAATGGCTCTATACGAATTAGCGGTTTTTGATCCCTCTGACCCCGTTCTTGATCCAATGTGGAGACAGGGTATGTTCGTTATACCCTTCATGACTCGTTTAGGAATAACCAATTCATGGGGCGGTTGGAGTATTACAGGGGGAACTATAACGAATCCGGGTATTTGGAGTTACGAAGGTGTGGCAGGCGCACATATTGTGTTTTCCGGCTTGTGCTTCTTGGCAGCTATCTGGCATTGGGTGTATTGGGACCTAGAAATATTCTGTGATGAACGTACGGGAAAACCCTCTTTGGATTTGCCTAAGATTTTTGGAATTCATTTATTTCTTTCAGGGGTAGCTTGCTTTGGTTTTGGTGCATTTCATGTAACAGGCTTGTATGGTCCTGGAATATGGGTGTCCGATCCTTATGGACTAACTGGAAAAGTACAACCTGTAAATCCAGCGTGGGGCGCGGAAGGTTTTGATCCTTTTGTTCCAGGAGGCATAGCTTCTCATCATATTGCAGCGGGGACATTAGGCATATTAGCAGGTCTATTCCATCTTAGTGTCCGTCCGCCTCAACGTCTATACAAAGGATTACGTATGGGAAATATTGAAACTGTCCTTTCCAGTAGTATCGCTGCTGTGTTTTTTGCAGCTTTCGTTGTTGCTGGAACTATGTGGTATGGTTCAGCAACTACCCCGATTGAATTATTTGGTCCTACTCGTTATCAGTGGGATCAGGGATATTTTCAGCAAGAAATATATCGAAGAGTTGGTGCTGGACTAGCTGAAAATCTGAGTTTATCGGAAGCTTGGTCGAAAATTCCCGAAAAATTAGCTTTTTATGATTACATTGGTAATAATCCGGCAAAGGGAGGATTATTCAGAGCGGGCTCAATGGACAATGGGGATGGAATAGCTGTTGGATGGTTAGGACACCCTATCTTTAGAGATAAAGAAGGACACGAGCTTTTTGTACGTCGTATGCCTACTTTTTTTGAAACATTTCCAGTGGTTTTGGTAGATGGAGATGGAATTGTGAGAGCCGATGTTCCTTTTAGAAGGGCAGAATCAAAGTATAGTGTCGAACAAGTAGGTGTAACTGTTGAATTCTATGGTGGCGAACTTAATGGAGTTAGTTACAGTGATCCAGCTACTGTGAAAAAATATGCTAGACGCGCCCAATTGGGGGAAATTTTTGAATTGGATCGGGCTACTTTGAAATCCGACGGTGTTTTTCGTAGCAGTCCAAGGGGTTGGTTCACTTTCGGGCATGCTTCATTTGCTTTGCTTTTCTTTTTCGGACACATTTGGCATGGCGCTAGAACCTTGTTCCGGGATGTTTTTGCTGGTATTGATCCAGATTTGGATGCTCAAGTGGAATTTGGAACATTCCAAAAAATTGGAGATCCAACCACAAGGAGACAGACAGTCTGATACAACATTGCTCTGGTATTTTTCGCCTATATTTGAATTTTATTTTTTTACATGGGATAGGTGACGGAGAAATCGTGACTTGAATCACTGCTTTTTCTTTGACTCTTTCCCTTTCTTTATCTGATTGATAAATGATCCAAGATGAATAGATTTGGAAGCTATAATTGTAAACCACGATCGAATCTATGGAAGCATTGGTTTATACATTCCTGTTAGTCTCTACTCTAGGGATAATTTTTTTCGCTATCTTTTTTCGAGAACCTCCTAAGGTTCCGACTAAAAAAATGAAATGATTTTTCATTATCTCAATTGAAGTAATGAACCTCCCAATATGGCATATTGGGAGGTTCGTTACTTCGACTAGTCCCCGTGTTCCTCGAATGGGTCTCTTAGTTGTTGAGAGGGTTGCCCAAAAGCAGTATATAAGGCGTACCCAGTAAAGCTTACAAGTAAACCAGATATGGAGATGGCGACTAAGGTTGCTGTTTCCATTATTCGATTTCAAGATCGCGATGGGTCTACAAAAAGATAGTTTATTTACAACTACAACGGAATGGTATACAAAGTCAACAGATCTCAACCGATGAAATAGTATTTATGGCTACACAAACTGTTGAGGGTACTTCTAGATCTGGGCCAAGACGAACTCTTGTAGGGGATTTATTGAAACCGTTGAATTCGGAATATGGTAAAGTAGCTCCGGGCTGGGGTACTACTCCTCTTATGGGAGTCGCAATGGCCCTATTTGCGGTATTCTTATCTATTATTTTGGAGATTTATAATTCTTCCGTTCTATTGGATGGAATTTCAGTGAGTTAGGTTCATAAGAGCAATGAAGTACTAGTAAAAAAAAAAAAACAACTCCGGACTCGGATTTCTAGTCCATTTTATTTTGGTATGGTAGTTCGACCGTGAAATTCTTTTGTTTCGGTATTTCCGGAATATGAGTGTGTGACTTGTTATAATTGATCCTATTGATATACAGAAAATGGATCTGTCATCTCTATCGAGATGATTCTACCTCGTCGGGTCGGATATTTATATTTATTCTAGTTTCCGGAGCACGAAATATATTGAATAGATCAAGAAAAGAAATATTTGGACTATGATTCATACCTATTATTCAAACCTCGTAACCGGACTCAAAAAAAAAACGAAAAAAAAAGGGTATTTCCTAAGTCAAACAATTTTTATTCTTTCAGAACTATGTACTTTGACGGAAGTCCAACTATTTCTCTGGATTTTTTTGAGTCATTACATCTATTCATTAAATAAGTGATGATCAAATGGTTCTTACTCAGAGAACCTTTGAGTTTTGTTTGGGGACTTTTTGATGAATCATCGTGGTTCTAGTATGAATCTGAGGTTTCAAGTGATTCATAGGGTCGCAACAAGAGAATTCCTATCAAAAGTAAAAGAATAGTCAATTTTCATTACGAAAAAAAACTCAAAAAAAATACTAAATAGGGGAAGAGAAGATTCAAGAGGCCTGTAATAATCAATATATATATATAAAAGATGGATGAGCTAACTTGATATTTTTTAGCATTATCATCACAAAGAACAGATTTCAGATTTTTATTTCTTCGGATCTTCGGGGTAGATTGAATCAAGTGGCTAAAAAGTTCAAATTTTCTATTACATATCCGTTGAAACAGTATTTGTATGTTTTTGCTTGAGCCGTACGAGATGAAATTCTCATATACGGTTCTCGGGGGGGGTTACCTTGGTTTACCTATCTCAATAAAGTATATGACTGGTTCGAAGAGCGTCTCGAGATTCAGGCGATTGCAGATGATATAACTAGTAAATATGTTCCTCCTCACGTCAACATATTTTATTGTTTAGGGGGGATTACACTTACTTGTTTTTTAGTACAAGTAGCTACGGGTTTTGCTATGACTTTTTACTATCGACCAACTGTTACAGAGGCCTTTTCCTCTGTTCAATACATAATGACTGAGGCCAACTTTGGTTGGTTAATCCGATCAGTTCATCGATGGTCAGCAAGTATGATGGTTCTAATGATGATTTTGCACGTATTTCGTGTGTATCTCACAGGCGGATTTAAAAAACCTCGCGAATTAACTTGGGTTACGGGTGTAGTTCTTGCTGTATTGACTGCATCTTTCGGTGTAACTGGTTATTCCTTACCTTGGGACCAAATTGGTTATTGGGCAGTCAAAATTGTGACAGGCGTACCTGAAGCTATTCCTGTAATAGGATCGCCTTTGGTAGAGTTATTACGCGGAAGTGCTAGTGTGAGTCAATCCACTTTGACCCGTTTTTATAGTTTACACACTTTTGTATTGCCTCTTCTAACTGCCGTATTTATGTTAATGCACTTCTCAATGATACGTAAGCAAGGTATTTCAGGTCCTTTATAAACTAAAAAAGACGGATCATAGATATTTGTAATCGATCATATATTATTTTGGAAAGGAACAATAGTATCTCATTGCTACAAATATGGATTATTGAAAAAAAAAAATAAGACATGTTATTTGGATATTTCTCTTCAACTCCGAAGTATTCTTTATTTGATACTTTGATATGAATAGTTGAAGTGGATCCTCCGAAGAGAAGATGGATTATGGGAGTGTGTGACTTGAACTATTGATTGGGCCATGCGGATATATGATTTTATCCGCCACATTGGAATTCACAACCAAATGTGTCTCTGCATCCAATCACCGCGCGAGTCCCCCTCTGTAGCGGAAGATAGGCTGGTTCGCTTGAGGAGAATCTTTTCCATGATCATACCCGAATCCATGTCATGCATGGACAGGCTCCGTAAGATCCCGTAAAATAGATGATGTGGCATAATCTGGATTATGTTCTATCTATTCTACTTACTTATTTATAGTTTATAGTATGGAAATGCATCCATTTCCTTTGCATCCATCCAGATCCGCGATACTATCGGAGTGAAATAAGGGATCTAAGGAAAAACAGAGGTTAAACTGCATTAGTAACAAGTAAATTCTTTGTATTTATAAGAAGACTCACGATATTGTGAGAAAAAATACCAATCACAAGATATGAGATAATCCAAAAAGCACTTGATCATGATCAAAATTTTAAGCCTACTTGGATATTGAGCATTTACCTGTAAGAATTTAATTCTTGCCAATGAATAGTTGCAACTCCGGAAAATGGAGTTCAATAAAAATTTTCTTACATGGAGTCACTATATATGTGTATATATGGATGAAATATAGAATAGATTTGATATAGATCTACTTCTGTCATTCCTTTGATTTGATTCTTGCTCGAGCCGGATGATGAAAAATTCTCATGTCCGGTTCCTTCGGGGGGTGGATCCATAAGAATTCACCTATCCCAATAACAAAGAAACCTGACTTGAATGATCCTGTATTAAGAGCTAAATTGGCTAAAGGGATGGGACATAATTATTACGGAGAACCCGCATGGCCCAATGATCTTTTATATATTTTTCCAGTAGTTATTTTGGGTACTATAGCATGTAACGTAGGCTTAGCGGTCCTAGAACCCTCAATGATTGGTGAACCGGCAGATCCATTTGCAACTCCTTTGGAAATATTACCCGAATGGTACTTCTTTCCCGTATTTCAAATACTTCGCACAGTACCAAATAAGTTGCTGGGTGTTCTTTTAATGGTTTCAGTACCAGCGGGATTATTAACAGTACCCTTTTTGGAGAATGTCAATAAATTCCAAAATCCATTTCGTCGTCCAGTAGCTACAACAGTCTTTTTGATCGGTACCGCAGTAGCTCTTTGGTTAGGTATTGGAGCAACATTACCTATTGATAAATCCCTTACTTTAGGTCTTTTTTAAATTGATTCAACCGTGAAATACTGCGCGTAGGTATCTAGGGAATAGTCGATTCAAACTGAATCTTCCCTAGATACATTATTTTGAATCCATCTCAATACGGATTGTGCTTAAGATTCAAAAATTTCTTCTTTTTTTATATATTTTATATAATTATATAACTTATCTTATAATTATATAACGATAATTTTTTTATATTATATTAATATATATTCTATTTTTATTCTATTTTTTTTTTTTTTTTTATTAAAATATTTTATTAGAATATATAAAATAAAAATAGAATATATAAATAAATAGAATATATAAATCAACTTTTTTTATAGAGAAAAAAAAAAAGAAAAAGATGAAGTAATTGTGATAGATTTAAAAAGAAAACCTAGTCTTAGGTAAATTAATTGTAAAATGCTTCTGTAGAATGTCCACTATCTGTTTTACATCTTCTATCCGAAGATATTCAATTTTCATAAGATCTTCTTGACTGTTACTCAAAAGGTCCAATAATGTATGTATATTGGACCTTTTGAGACAATTATAGGTCCGGGAGGGCAATTCTGATTGGTCAATAAAAATACATTTCAATGCAATTTCTTTTTTGTTTTTCTTTAGATTAGCTAATCTATCATGAAAGGTAAAAGGGGGTAAAGTAAATCTGCTTTTATTTTCTTCGAAATTGAAATTAGTGTCCTTTTCCTCTGCATGTAGAAAAGGAATAAAAAAATCAATCAAATTACGAGAAGCTTCGTGAAGTGCTTCTTTAGGAGTTAAACTTCCATTTGTCCATATTTCTAGAAAAAGGATCTCTTGTTTTTCATTTTCATTCCCATAAGAATAAATACTATGATTCGCATTTCGAACAGGCATGGATACAGCATCTATAGGATAACTTCCATCTTGAGAGTTATTTGTGGGTCTCATACGATATCCGCGATCTCTTTGGATTTGTAATCCAATACACAAATCAAGAGGCTCTGTCAGGGTAGCTATATGCTGTGTAGTGTCAACTATCTCCACAGACGGCGGTAGGATAATATCTTGAGCTGTTATGTATCTGGGGCCTTTGACGCAAATGGATGCGTCTCGAGTGCCATATAGATTACTTCTTAATACAATTTCTTTCAAATTCATTAAAATTTCATGTACCGATTCTTCAATACCCACTATCGTAGAATATTCATGTGGTACTTTTTCAGATTTTGCACGTGTTATACATGTTCCTTCTATTTCTTCAAGTAAAATCCGTCGCATAGCAATACCTATGGTATCGGCTTGACCTTTCATAAGCGGGGACAGAACGAAACGCCCATAATAAAGACGCTTACTGTCTATTCTTGATTCAACACACTTCCACTGTAGTGTTCGAGTGGATCCTGCCATTTCCTCTCGAACCATAATAATATATTATTGTTATTTGATTAGATTATTGAATCATTTATTTCTCTTGAAATCTGTTCAATTCTTATTTCTATACACGTCTTTTTTTAGGGGGTCTACATCCATTATGTGGCATAGGAGTTACATCGCGTACGAAACTTAATAGTATACCACTTCGACGAATAGCTCGTAATGCTGCATCTCGTCCGGGACCAGGACCTTTTATCATGACTTCTGCGCGTTGCATACCTTGATCTACTACTGTACGAATAGCATTTGCTGCTGCGGCTTGAGCAGCAAAAGGTGTTCCTCTTTTTGCGCCTTTGAATCCAGAAGTACCCGCGGAGGACCAAGAAACCACCCGCCCTCGTACATCTGTAACAGTTACAATGGTATTGTTGAAACTCGCTTGAACATGAATAATTCCTTTTGGTATTCTACGTCCATTCTTACGCGAACCAATACGTCCATTTCTACGTGAACTAATTCTTGGTATAGGTTTTGTCATATTTTATCATCTCATAAATATGAGTCAGAAATATACGGAGATATCCATTTCATGTTAAAACAGATTCTTTATTTTTACATTGATCCTTTCTTTAGAAAACTCAAAAGATTATCCTTGTCTCTGTTTATGTCTTGGATTAGAGCAAATCACTATAATTCGTCCGCGCCTACGGATCAGTCGACATTTTTCACAAATTTTACGAACAGAAGCCCTTATTTTCATATTTACGATTCCCTACCTTGATTTTGAATCTATTCTTTGAAATAAAAAAAGTTTCCTTAATTTTTGAACCTCGAATTGTATCCCACTTACGAATGAAATGAAAAAAATCCCCTAATCGTTCAAAACTTCGTTGCGAAGTCTATAAATTAGATGTCCCCTGCTGGTTGAATCATAACTACTTACTTCGATTTTGACTCTATCTCCTGGTAGTATCCGGATAAAACCGCGTTAGATCCTCCTAGAAACATAACCTAGAATTAGATTTTCATTGTCTAAGGGGACCCGGAACATACCATCGAGAAGTGATTCAGTAATTAAACCCTCATAAATCCATTTTTTTTTTCTTTTATTTATTCCGGGTAACCTTTTCTTGAAGTATCAATTAATGGGGGAGCAGTCATATAACTCACTTTTCCTCTCTTTTTCTTTTCATTTTTTTCACAACTGAGAAGTTAGAGATCAAATTAGGATGCCGTAGGAAAAGGATCACCATATATAACACAAAAATTCTCCCCCAATTCCTTCTTGGCGAGCTTCTCGATCTGTCATTATACCTCGAGAAGTAGAAAGAATAGCAATCCCCATTCCGCCTAAAATCCTAGGAATTCGTTGGTAGTTGGAATAGATTCGTAGACCAGGTCGGCTGATACGCTTTAAAATAGTTTTATATATTTTTTCCCTAGTTCTTTTATGTCGCAGGGTTGAAACCAAGAAATTTTTCTTATTTTCTCGATGTTTTCTAACATTTTCAATAAAACCTTCTCGCAGAAGTATTTTAACAATGCTTTCGGTGATATTAGTAGATGCTATTCGAACCGTTCCTTTTTTTTTCATGTCAGCATTTCTTATAGAAGTTATTATTTCGGCAATAGTGTCCCTACCCATGATGAACTATAATTATAGTTGCCCCCTAATTTTGATATAATCAACGTGTTTATTTTTTTTTTATGAATTCATAAAAAAAGTATATGCTTGAGACATAATCTACTAATTTATCTATTTCAGATATTCTACTATATCATAATTTCATCTACTAATATTTATAATACTTCAGGAGCTAATGAGACGATTTTAGTGAAATTGAATTCTCTCAATTCCCTGGCGATTGCACCAAAAACTCGAGTCCCTTTTGGATTTCCTTCTTGATCAATGACAACTGCTGCATTGTCATCATATCGTATTCTCATACCGTTTTCACGTTTGAGTTCTTTACACGTACGTACAATTACAGCTCTAATTACTTCTGATCTTTCGAGTGGCATATTGGGCACTGCTTCTTTGATTACAGCAACAATAACGTCACCAATATGAGCATATCGGCGATTACTAGTTCCTAAAATTCGAATACACATCAATTCTCGAGCCCCGCTATTATCCGCTACATTTAAAAGGGTCTGAGGTTGAATCATATCATTTTTTATCTGCTCTTTCAATGCAAAGGATGAAGAAAGAAAAGAAATATTATCTGGCAAAAAAAAGAAACCTGCAATTGTATTTTTCATTCATTCCTAATGCCCTTTTCTTTTGTTCTACATCTCTATCCCGCAATAATAAATTGAGTTCGTATAGGCATTTTGCACGCAGCTATTGAAATGGCTGCTCTGGCCACAGTTTCGGATACTCCGCCCATTTCATAAAGTATTCGACCCGGTTTAACAACAGATACCCAATATTCGGGAGACCCCTTCCCCGAACCCATACGTGTTTCAGTAGGTCTTACTGTAACAGGTTTGTCGGGAAATAGACGTACCCATATTTTTCCACCACGACGTGCATATCGGGTCATTGCTCTTCGCCCCGCTTCTATTTGTCTAGCTGTGATCCAAGCGGGTTCAAGCGCCTGAAGAGCATATCTTCCAAAACAAATATGATTGCCTCTATAAGATATTCCTTTCATTCTTCCTCTATGTTGCTTACGGAATCTGGTTCTTTTGGGGTTATAGTTGATGGTTGTTTCCCTCTTCCATCTCTACTGCAGAACCGGACATGAGAGTTTCTTCTCATCCGGCTCCTCGCGAAAGAAGAAACAATTCAATATAAATAAAGGATTCAATAATATTACATACGGATACACATGTATTTTATTAATAATACACTAAATAATATAATGGGATTTATATTACATAGGAAAACTGCATGCAAGATATATTTACCTTTACTTAAAATATTTACCTTTACCTAATAAGTTTTAATATTTATATTATTTTATTATATTATTTATATTTTTTTTTATTTAGAATTTCTATTTATTTATTTTATATTTATTTATAATTTATATATTTTTATATTTATTTTGTTAAGTTAATTTAATTTTGTTAAGTTAATTTAATAAATAAAATTTAATAAATAATTAAGTAATTAAAAAATTCTATTTTATTTAATTTTATTTAATTTAATATTTTATTATTAATAATTGAATATTTTATTATTAATATATTTTATTATTAATATTTAATATTAATATTTAAATTTAATTAATATTTATATTAATATTTTTTATTTAGTATATATGAATAAAGTATATATGAATAATAATAATTATAAATAATAATTCTATTTATATATATAATAATTATATAATATATAATAATTATATAATAATTTAATAATAATTTAGAATAATAATATATATATAAATATAAAATATATAAAATAAAAAAATAAAAATAATGATAAAATCAATAAATTAAATAATAAAAAAATAAGAAAAGAAATAAGAATAAGTAAATAAAAAAAATTTAATTTTCATTTTAAAAATTTTTTAATCCAAAAATAAATGTTTCGCGGGCGAATATTGACTCTTTTCTGCTTCATTTGTAGGGTCAACCTATGACTGTTTCAGAAAAATTTAATTAATTTGTTCCTGGTCCGTTCCGCCATCCCACCCAATGAATCATTAGGATTCGTTTTCAATAGAATCCTATGCAATCACGGGTTCCGTCGTTCCCATAGCTTCTCCGTCAATGATTAGGCCTGAACTCGACAATGGAGCTCCCAACAAAATGTGTTTCAAAGTTAATCTCCTCAGTTTCCATTAACTTGGGGCTCTTTACTTTTTTAGTATTGATGCTTTATCACACTGCCTTTTATAAAATGATTCATAAACCATACATATTGGAATCATATATCGTTAATATTCTTTTCTTTCTATCTATCGTCCTTCCATTTAATTTATCTACATCTCCTTATTATTCACAACCCGGAATCCAATTTCTTTTCTTGGAAAAATTTGCAGTTGCTACAACTATATGATCGATATCCCATATAGTGACTGTTTTTTGGATCTCGACAATACGAAGCCATAAGTTGGTTATTAGTTTCTATAGTTACTAGTTCATAATCATACTTAGTCTATTTTTTCCTGACTCTAAAGAAAAACCAAGACAACGAGTCACACACTAAGCATAGCAATTCTACCAAAAATGTAAATCCAATTTTTATTCATCCCTATAGAATTAAAAGAATTAAGCTCATATTTGATTCAACAAACAGGAGGAAAATAAAACAGTTTTTCATTTTTTGTTCTATCACTGGATAGAATGGTAAGACAAATAAAGGTCCATTATTTCCCGTCTACAAATATCCAAATTTTGATGCCTAATACTCCATAGATAGTTCGAACTGTATAGGAACAATGATCAATTTTAGCGCGAATGGTTTGTAGGGGAACCCTACCTTCTCTGATCCATTCGACACGTGCAATTTCTTTTCCGTCGATACGCCCTGCAATTTGTATTTGAATTCCTTTTGTATCTGTTTGCTCAGTTAATTCAATAGCTTTTTTCATTGCTTTTCGAAACGAAACTCTATTTTTTAACTGTAAAGCTATGTATTCTGCCAGAATTTTAGGTTGTCCATAAGGTTTTTCAACTCTTGTGATAGCAATGTTGAGTCTCCGGTTTACAGAATTCAACTCTTTTTGTACATTCGTTTGTAATTCTTCCATTCCTCGTCTTCGACCCTCTATTAATAAATTTGGGAATCCAATATAGATTATGACCTGAATAAGATCGATTCTTTTTTGAATTTCTATATGTGCAATTCCTTCGAAACCCGAGGATATTCTCATACTTTTTTGTACATAATTCTTGATACAATCTCGTATTTTTTCATCTTCCTGGAGACCAATGGAAAAATTTTTTGGTTGTGCGAACCAAAAGGAATGATGATTTTGGGTTGTACCAAGTCTGAAACCAAGTGGATTTATTTTTTGTCCCATATTATTCTATTATTTTTCCATCCATATGTTATTTCTAAATATGAGTCTAAGATTTAGATTCATATTTAGATTTTTTTAGATTTATTCTTCAATACAATTGTTATATGACAGGTAGGTCGTTTTATTAGATAACTGCGCCCTCTAGCTCTAGGTCTCAACCTTTTTACAAGGGTACCCCCATTAACTTCGGCTTTACTAATGAATGAATCCGCTTCGTTCAAACCCAGATCGTTAGCATTTGCTGCTGCGGAATAAACCAATTTTAAAATGGGAAAGGATGCTCGATAAGGCATGAGTTCCAGTATCATAAGTGTTTCTTCATAGGACCGCCCGCGAATTTGATCAATTACTCTTCGTGCTTTGAAAACAG